TCTTCCGAATTTCGAATAGTACTTAAGATCCTCTGTTTTCGATTATCTAATAAATCTTTTAATGAAAGTAGATTATCTTGCTATTAAGTTTACAACTTTTATGATCTCTTCCCGAACCAAACATGAATCTTTCGATTCATTTGGCTCTCACGCTCCTTTTTTTCTTTTTTGCTATGTATTCTGGTTATTTCCATATCTTTTTTTTATGTAAAGAGCCTATCCTCTATCCTCTTTTCTCTTTGTATTTCAATATACCGAAACGTATATAAGACTAGATAAATATTAAGAGGACTCTTCCGACTAGATAAAAATCTATCATGGTCAGCAAAGTTGTTTCTTTATTTGTGTTTGCTCTGTTAGTTAACAATTTCAATTTCATTAAGAAAAACGAAGTAAATAAATGGAAAATGAAAATTGCTAGAATTATTTTTCTTTCCTTAAATCCAAAAAATTGCTCTTTTTTTTATACACAGGTCGTCGATTCGGCATTGGAAAAAGGGCAGGGTGCCCTTCTAGTAAATAGTTCAAACCATTTTATCGATATGAGTGTTCTATATCAGATAAATTCTACACTAGCTATTTCCCGTTTAAAGTATTTGGATACTATACTAATAAAGCATTTCAATACTAATATAGTTGTAGAAAGAGTACCCCTTTTTGCCTGGACTTCAAGCAGTTTAGCTTTAACCGTGTTAATGGTCTCACATTATTGGTCTATAGAGAATCAAAGTAAATTTACCAATGAGTCGCGAAATGCTATGGTTCTTCCATATGATTTCTGAAGTTATTCAGAAGTAATTCGTGGAGATCGTGCACCTTTTTATCCCAAAACAAAAATACTAAAAAATATTCTAAAGTGCAGCCGGATAGATCCAATCTATTCTTGAAATAGACAACTCGCACACACTCCCTTTCCAAAAAAAATCAATACGCCAACCACTACAGTTAGATTTATTAGATTTGTTGCTAAAATATCGGTATTAAGCCCGAAACTACCAGCGAATGGCCAGTGAGCTAAAAAAACAAAAGAATGGGTTACATTTTTCATATGCTCTCCTCTTATAGATAGGACGAACAAAGAAGAAAGTTTTTCGATCACTTACTTCGCTCGCCCTTTTTTTATCGGTTTTTTTAATGCAATTTTTTTTTTTAATGCAAATAGATTCAATCTAATAATTTCTTTTAGATTAAGTCTTAGGTCTCGTTTGATCTGTGAAAGATCTCCTTTGTTAAAATGTTCCCAAAATTCCGAAAATAAAAGGAAAAAGACTTTCCACTATCCTAAACTAAGGATGGGAAGGAAGAGGGCGAGCATATCTTCTACCTAAATTGATCATGCTCAAATCAACCTTTCCCGGGGTATTGTCTGTCCCGATAAATAAAAAATTCCTGGAATAATATAATAAATAAAAGTATTGATATACTTGGAATTACAGAAGCAAATACCAATTTCCTAAAAAAAGAAAAAAGTATCTAATCTAAAGGACTTATTTTCTTTTTTAGGATTAAACAAAAGGATTCGCAAATAAAAGCGCTAGTGCCACAACCAGTCCATAAATAGTTAAAGCTTCCATAAAAGCTAGACTAAGCAATAAAGTACCTCGTATTTTCCCTTCTGCTTCTGGCTGTCTCGCAATACCCTCTACAGCTTGTCCTGCAGCAGTACCTTGACCAACTCCAGGCCCAATAGAAGCAAGCCCTACGGCCAATCCAGCAGCAATAACGGAAGCAGCAGCAATTAGTGGATTCATGGTGAGTTCCTCGTGTCAAAAAAAAAAAATGGTTAAGGATACAATCAACCAAGAAATTTGGACTTTTCACTTCTAAGCTCTATTGAGTAGAAGTAACTAAAAAGTACAAATTGAAATGATAATCTAAATCGTCCGAACTACTTCGAGATCTCGTTTTTTGTTTCTAATCATTGGAGGTTTATGTAAATCCATATGTTTTTCATTATTCTATTTTTCTTTCTTTCCAACCAACCACCCTTTCATTCTATTTTTTTTTTGACTCTTCGATATCCTTGAGTTCCCATTTTTTCCCCTTCATCTAATCCATAATAAAAGACGAAATACAGGAAGAACCCCTACTGAAATCGAACTAATCCAAATCCAATAGGAATCAAATCAAGATATACAATTGATAACAATATGCTGCATAGAACTGGATATGGAATCCAATTCCGGAATTCTATATATTGGATTAGATAATGAATCTAACTTAGAAATAAATAAAATCCTATATACATTTGTTTCTTCTATTTTGTTTGCGTATTTTCTTATTTTCTAGTGAATCCAATTCCAAAATCATTCCTTAGAAAGCCGCGCAAAAGATGAATGTCTTATAGACATTAAGGATATAGATCTAACCGGATTCCGCCCCCCTGAATGCATATATAATTTAACAATTCCGTAATATAGTCTATTCTCTCTCCTATAACTCTAGGTTATATATTCATACGCATTTCGAACTAGTTAGTTTTCTAACCTGGAGGATTATCTGGAACCATGCATGAATTGGGCTAAGCTAAAAAAAAAAAAGACTATTTCGAAAATTAGTTAATTCAATGATGACCTTCCATGGATTCACCTATATAGGCTGCGGCTAACGTTGCAAAAATAAGAGCTTGAATACCGCTTGTAAATAATCCAAGAAACATGACCGGTATAGGGACTACTAAGGGGACTAAAGAAACAAGAACAACAACGACTAATTCATCCGCCAATATATTTCCGAAAAGTCGAAAACTAAGCGATAATGGTTTTGTGAAATCTTCTAGGATGTTAATTGGTAAAAGGATTGGGGTTGGTTTAATATATTTCTCGAAATAACTCAATCCTTTTTTGCTAAGACCCGCATAAAAATATGCCGCTGATGTGAGTAAAGCTAAAGCTACAGTCGTATTTATATCATTCGTGGGCGCTGCTAATTCCCCATGGGGTAACTCTATAATTTTCCAAGGTAAAAGAGCACCCGACCAATTCGAAACAAAAATAAAAAGGAACATAGTTCCAATAAAGGGAACCCAGGGACCATATTCTTCTCCAATCTGAGTTTTGCTCAAATCGCGAATAAACTCAAGGACATATTCGAAGAAATTCTGACCGTCGGTTGGGATGGTTTGTGGATTCCGAACAGCTATGATAACTGAACCTAGCAAGATAGTAATTACGACCCAAGAAGTGATGAGTACTTGGGCATGAATTTGGAAACCTCCTATTTGCCAATAGAAGTGTTGGCCTACTTCTACGCCTGATATATCATACAACCCCTTGAGTGTTTTAATGGAACATGGTGTAATATTCATATTGTCCTCTGATAAAAATTGAACTTCAAAAAAGGAATTCTTTTGATTCAACCATCTCTCTCTCAACTCAGCAACTTGAAGTGTTAGTATTAATCTTATATTTAGGATACCAAGAAATCATATCAAATGATAATATATATCAATACCCTCTAATATATATCAATATTCCCCTTCTTTTATCTATGCAAAACAAAAAAAAAATAGTAACTGATCCCGTAAATCTACGTAGTTGCTTAAGAATTAACTTAATCAACGATTTCTTATATAGAGAGAACGGCCCTCACAAATTGCAAATACTAATTTGTTAAGAATCAATCGAATTGAAGTCATAGTGTCATCGTTGGCAGGAATCGATATATTCGCGAGATCTGGGTCACAATTTGTATCGACTAAAGAAATAGTAGGAATCCCCAAAATGGCGCATTCCCGAAGAGCTATATACTCTTTTTGCTGATCAAGGACGATCACAATGTCAGGCAACCTCGTCATATATTTAATCCCGCCGAGATATCTTTGCAAGGTAGATAATTTTCTCTTTAAGATTGCCACATCTCTTTTGGGGAGATGGTGGAATTTGCCCATCTTTTCTTCCGCTCTTAAGTCTCTAAATTGAGAAAGTCTAGTTTTGGTAATCGACCAATTCGTTAACATACCACTGAACCACTTTTTATTAACATAATGACAACGAGACCTTATTGCAGCTGATGCTACTAAATCCGCTGCTCTTTTTTTGGTACCAACAATTAAGAAGCTTTTTCCCTGACTTGCTGCATCAAAAACTAAATCACAAGCTTCTGATAAAAAACGAGCCGTTCTAGCGAGATTTGTGATATGAGTACCTTTACGCTTTGCCGAGATGTAAGGGGCCATTTTAGGATTCCATTTCTTAATACCATGACCAAAATGAACTCCCGCTTCTATCATCTCTTTCAAATTGATGTTCCAATATCTTCTTGTCATTTTTTCCACACTTCCCTTTTTTTTTTTCTTTTTTTCGTCTTACCATTACGGAATTGATTTCTTTTTGAAGATTAAGAAAGAGCCGAAATATCTTGAAATAAATAATAATTGTTCCGATGGAACCTTCTACTCAAAATTGGCCATTGATACATCATATAAACAAAGCCTTAATAAATTAACTGACTTCTTTTATTTAGTAAAATAGGAAAATACAAAATCGAAAATCAGACCTGTTAGCATTCTAAGGTCAAAAGTATAGTTTCAATTAAAGTAAAAAAAAAATATTCTTTATATATCCTTAAATCGTATAAATGGGAGTAAATGGGGGTTCTGATGTCTCATACAAATTGTTTGTTACCTCAGAATCAGAAGAAACTAATTCTGTATGGAGAAACAAAATATCTCTCATTTGCGACGTGAATAGATTTTTTTTTTGAATTTCGAAATAAAGGTTCTTGTCTTGTGGGAAACGATGCACAAATTTTTGGAATCCGGTGCCAACAGGTATAATTCCCCCCAGAACTACGTTTTCTTTCAGGCCTTTCAACCAATCAATACGACCTCGTAGGGCAGCTTTTGCTAAAACTCGAGCCGTTTCTTGAAAACTTGCTTCAGATATGAAACTTTGGGTATTCAGGGAAGCCCTTGTTATTCCCAATAAGATTGCCCGATAATAGATCGATTCATCCAAAGCCCGCCCTGCTCGTTCCGCTCGCAATAGTCCTATTAATTCCCCAGGTAAAAAAACATTAGACATTCCATCTTCGGAAACCCGTACTTTTGATGTTACTTGGCGTATAATAATCTCTATATGTCTATTATGGATCTGTACCCCTTGGGATCGATAAACTTTTTGGATCTTATTAACCAAAGAGATACGACTTTGGGCGATGGTTAGCTCAGCTCCAATCAAGAATCCCCAGGGAACCCCAAGAATTCTTGGTATACGCTCATTCCAATCCTCAATTCTCCTTTCGAGATTCGGCGATAGTGAATCAATTGAACGCGCTTCGAATATTTGTTCCACTTTTGGAAGACCTTGCGTTATATCACTAGATCTCGATTTTTCATATATAAAGGTAACTAACCTATCTCCTTTGTAAAGGATTTTTCCATAATGACCATGAACAGTTGCTCCTATAGTGGCCAAATAAGGCTTAGCTGCTCTTATAACAAAGGAGTCCATATTAACAATGAAAATTTGACCAGATTTTTTTATGTGCGATTTAAATAGACATACATTTTCGCAAATAAATTGTCCAAGGTGAATTATTGCCAATGTGTCCTTCCATGAGTCATGATGTAGAAAGTGCCAATTCAAATGGAATGGATCCAACATGATGTTACTGTAGAAATTGGAAATCCTTTTATTTTCATCTATTAAAGAGTATTTAAGCCCTTGAAGTACTTGGAAGGTTTGTTTCAAATTGTCAAAGAACAAGTATTTTTTTAACAAGATCTGATTATGCGTTAATAAATAGTAACATGAAGAAAAATTCGATATACTAGGTACAATAGCGCCTAAGAGCCCAAAAATATCTCGAATAATAATTCTAGGATTCGATTCTTTTACCGCATTGGGATATTTCGAATTCTTGAATAAACCAATTCGAGAACAGTTGGATGCCGACAAAATCATCAAAGATGGGTATTCTTTATTTCGATTCAACAAGGTGCCAATAGCTTCTTGATGTTGGCTAAGTGATTGAATCTTCGCCTTGGAATAAAAGGAATTGGTATTGTTGCGATCTAACTTATTATTGGGAATCGGCCCTGCGCTTGTCCTATCATACCTTCTTCTTGTATATGAAATAGTGGACTTGACTAACTCAATTCTTAGGAAATCGCGAATCAGATCATTTGTTCTTAACTCAACAAGGGAAGCACGAGCCCCCTCTTTTTCTTCTTGTTCCCAATTCACTACCAAGCAAGTTCGAACGAATTGACTATTCGTGTGATAAATTCTTTGAGTTAACTTGCTATTTTCATGAGAAATAAAATTGACAAGTCGAAGTTGGAGATTATCCTCTTCTTGCAGGAGATCTTGCGGGAAAAGTCTTGCTAGATTTCTCCCTTCGTCCATTTCATATGCGACTGCAGGTCGAACTGAAACAAAATACTTTTCCTTGCTTTTGAGAATTTTTTTCCGTTGAACATAAATCCAATTTTTTATTTTTTTTGAGTCCTTAGAATCTTTTTTTTCTCTTTCTGGTGGTATCAAACTGGCGCCTAATATCTTATCCGCCTCTTCAGGAAAATGAATATCTCCGGAAAATATTTTGAGTTCCGTATGGCTTTTTTTTCTCTTCACTCGGACCAATCCACTTAGTTGACTTCTTGTATTTTTTGTGAGTTGTGTATCCACTCCAATAATACTATTGTCAAGTACCTTTAGGGATGAGGATCTCGGTAAGATATGCAGTTCTTGAAGAATGAAAAAAAACCGATCTACTTCTTTTTGGTATTTTAGACTAAATTCTTTTGTTCCTCGATGCTCAATAAAACCCTCTTTTTTTAAGATAGAATCTTCCTCTGGGCTCCCATATTCGTCCTCTGAGTCTTCCTCTGAGTCTTCTTCTAAAGCCCCATATTCGTTCTCTGAGCCATCTTCACGGCTCCCATATTCTTCTTCCTCTATAGTTCCATATTGGTCCTCTCGAGTTTTATATTCGTTCTCTGGGTTCCCATATTCTTCTTCTGAGTTTTTCTCTAGAGTCCCATATTCGTCCTCTAGGATCCCATATTCATCTTCTAGGGTTTCATATTCGTCCTCTAGAGCCCTATATTCGTCTTCTAGGGTTTCATATTCATCCTCTCGGATCCTATATTCGTTCTCTGGGCTCTCATATTCGTCCTCTGAGTCTTCCTCTAGAGTCCTATACTCTTCCTCTCGGGTCCTATACTCTTCCTCTCGGGTCCTATACTCTTCCTCTCGGGTCCTATACTCTTCCTCTCGGGTCCTATACTCTTCCTCTCGGGTCCGATATTCTTCCTCTAGGGTCCTGTATTCTTCCTCTAGAGTCCTATATCTAAATTTAACAATTCCTGAACCCTTTTTATCTTTTCTGTATCGTGGATCGTCAAAATAAGCAAAAATAGTATTTCTACGTAAAACACCCATAAAGGGTATGTCAATCGAAATCCCCAAACAGGATATTAGCTCTTTTTCTTGTTCTTGATGATATTGTAATGGAATGACGAACCTATTTCTTCGCTTTTTCGCCAACAACTCCGAATTATCTTGAAGAATAGAAGGATAGACAAAATTCCAATCATTGTTGGACACGATTCGATCTGGCGTTAAATAATCAAGAATTTCCTTATCTTTTTTACCAAAAGTATCCAACAGTCTATGGCTTACTTGATCATTAGCCATTGAGAGGTCAAAGATATATCTTCCGTCAAGAGAAAAAGAATAATAATTCATTTGATCTTGATCCTTGTGTAGTGAAAAGGATGCTATACTGGATCTGCACATACTTACTGACAATATCCATAAATGGCTTGTTTTTGGTAATCGACGAAGATTACCATATTGATATTCGGGCGCATGGTAAACATCAGTACTCCAGTGCATTTCCCCGTCAGATTCGGAATAAATATGCTTTTGTACCTTTTCTTTAAAATGCAAAGTGGGCGTTCCGGCACGAATCTCCGCAATTACTTGTTCGGATTCTACATATTGATCATTTTGCACTAGAATCAAGCTTTTTAACGGAATATTTACACTATGTAGAATATCCTGACTCTGAATAGTTACAGGCAAGTCTATATAGCATAGAAAAGCAGGCTGCCCATGACGGGTACGTGTGGGGTGAACCAAATCCTCATTGAATTGGATTTTTCCATTCGAGGGGGATCGTACAAGGTCGGCAGTACCCCCTGTGAATACTCCACCAGTATGAAAAGTTCTTAATGTTAGTTGAGTCCCTGGCTCCCCAATTGATTGACCCGCAATAATACCTACAGCTTCTCCCAATTCGACCAGATCGCCATGAGTGGGACTCCGCCCATAACATAATTGACAGATCCAAGATGTGCTCCGGCAAGTAAAAGGGGTTCTAATATATATTGGTTGTGCCCGAAACGGTTGTGCTCGAAAGGTAGTTATGAATCGATTGACTAATCCAATTCCAATATCTTGATTTCGAGCAGCGATGCATCGTGAACCGATATATATATCGTCTGCTAATACACGACCAATTAGTGTTTGGACAAAAAGTTTTTCTGTCATCCCATTTTGAGGACTCACAAGAATACCTCGGATAGTACCACAATCTCTTCGACGCACAATAATATGTTGAACTACTTCAACAAGTCTGCGTGTAAGATATCCAGCATCCGCTGTTCGTACAGCAGTATCTACAACCCCTTTGCGGGCTCCGTAGCAGGAAATTATATATTCTGTCAAAGAAAGTCCCTCGCGTAAATTGCTTTGAATAGGTAAATCAATCATTTGTCCTTGAGGATCCGCCATTAACCCTCTCATCCCTACTAATTGGTGTACCTGAGATGCATTTCCTCTGGCTCCTGAAAAAGACATTAGATAGACTGGATTAGAAGGATCCGTTATCCGAAAATTCGAATTCATTTCTTGTTTCAAATATTCACTTGTAGCATACCATATTTCAACGGATTGGCGTAATTTTTCTACTGCGTGTACAGCCCCATAATAATAGTGTTTCTCCAAAAGAAAACTCTGTTGTTCCGCGTCTTGGACTAACCATCCTTTAGAGGGTATTGTTAAAAGATCTTCGATTCCTAAAGAAATCGATGTAGTAGTGGCTTGATGGAAACCCAGAGCCTTTATTTGATCCAGTATATGGGATGTATATCCCATTCCGAAATGATCTATTAATCTGCTAATAAGTCGTTTCATAGCGGTTCCGTCTATCTCTTTATTATGAAAGACCAGGTTGGCCCGTTCCGCCATACATAAGTACCCCCTTTTTTGGCTGAGTAGGATTCGACAATTGCTGAGTAGGATTCGACAATAGGCCTGAGTCAGTGATTCGAAAACTTAATTAATTTACCCCCTTTCCTCAATCTCAATCGGAATTTGCGCGGCAAAAAAGATAAGATAAGATGGTACTAGCGAAATCGGAATGCCCCCCGAAAGGGGCATCGCCGAGTCTAACTTCCTTGTTTAGATAGTGTATTGTATGAATAGGCCCGACTAAATCCTTGTATGGCTTCCTCTATTTCTCTATAAAAAGAAATATGACCAAGAGTGGTTCGAATGTATATAGAACGGGTTTCTTTTTTTCTATTTCCGACTATTAGATAGTGGGCATAAATCTCATGATAAGTCCCAAAAGATTCATATTGAACTTCAATCGGAACTTCTCTTGATCCAATGAGGCGTTGATCTAGTTTCCATCGGAGCCACAAGGGACTGTTTAAACCGATTCGTTTCTGTCTATAAGCTCCCAGTGCATCATATGAACTAGAAAAATGAGGTTCTTTATCTTTCGTATAATTATTATTATTGTAGTTTACTTTTATATTTGGATAGTTTCCGCAACTATTATATCTATTTGCACAAATACCTCGACGATTTCCAATCGTTAATACATAAAGTCCGATAAGCATGTCTTGGGTTGGCACGCAAATAGGATCTCCAATAGCGGGAGACAGGAGATTCATATGAGAAAACATAAGTAAACGGGCTTCTGCTTGAGCTTCCAAGGATAAAGGTAGATGAACAGCCATTTGATCCCCATCAAAGTCCGCATTGAAACCCTTACACACTAATGGATGTAAACAAATAGTACGCCCCTCTACTAAAGTGGGTTGGAAGGCCTGTATGCCTAATCTATGCAGGGTAGGTGCTCTGTTCAACAGTACAGGATGCCCCCGCATAACTTCTTGAAGTATTTCCCATACAATGGGCTCCTTTTCCCAAATTTTCCTTTTAGCAATCCTGACATTAGAAGTAGCACGTTTCGTGATTAAATCGCGAATTACAAATAGCTGAAAAAGCTTTATTGCTATCTCTAGAGGTAATCCACATTGATGTAATGAAAGCGAAGGACCCACAACAATGACAGAACGCCCCGAGTAATCGACCCGTTTCCCAAGCAGAGTCTCGCGAAACCTCCCCTCTTTACCCTCAATTACATCTGAAAGTGACTTGTATACTTTATTGTGACCATCCCTCGTCGGTTGCCCGCGGGACCCACTATCAAGAAGTGTATCCACGGCTTCTTGTACCAATTTTTCCTGGCACATTACTAAATCTGCTGGCGCTAATTCACTTCTTTTTAATAGATAGGCAAGGTTGTTGTTCCGACGGATAACTCTCTTATAAAGTTCATTAATATCCGAAGTCACTACTTTATCCCCAGACCTATAAACAATGGGTCTCAATTCGGGAGGAAGAACCGGTAATAAGCACAAAACCATCCATTCTGGTTCTACATTTGTTTGAATAAAATGTTTCGCCAATTGCATTCGTCTAATTAAAAAAACTTTTCTTATTCGTCTTTTTCTATCTTCCCACTCATCTCCACTATACCCCTCGTCTTCTAATTCCTTCCATTCAACCAAGGAATTCTCTATAATAATTCGCAAATCCAAATCCGCTAATTGTTCTCTAATAGCACCTGCTCCTGTCGCAATTTCCCGATTTCGAAATGTAGCAAAGCCTGGGGTAGAAAAAAAGGGAGAAATGCTGTGGTTACAGGATGAAATTTCATCTTCGAATAAACCTCGTAATCGTAAGAAAGTAGGTTTTTTAGCGCTGGGCCTAGCAAAAGAGAAATCGCCGTATACTAGGCCCTCCAATTTCTTAAGGGGTTTATCTAAAAGATTCGCGATATAACTAGGAAGACCTTTCAAATACCACACATGAGTCACTGGACATGCCAGTTTGATGTATCCCATTTGATATCTTCGTATCCGAGAATCAATAAATTCTACCCCGCATTTTTGACAAAATCTTTCGTCTTCATTTTCAGCTACGCTTGCTCGAGAATTTCCACAAGCACAAATCCCGCTTTTTATGGGTCCAAAGATTCTTTCGCAAAACAATCCATCTTTTTCTGGTTTATCAGTTTTATAATGAAAAGTGGAGGGCCTTGTGACTTCGCCAACGACTTCCCCATTAGGTAGGATTTTGTTAGCCCAAGCCTTTATTTGTTGAGGGGAAACGAGTCCAATTTGAAGTTGTTTATGTTTATATTGGTCAATCATAAAATAGAAATAAGAAAAGAATTTTTATTTATTCCGATCAAACATCTTCCCTATTAATCTGAAAGTTCTTCTCAGATACAAGGAAATGGTTCAGTTCTAAAGCCAAAGATCGTAGTTCTCGAACGAGCACTCGAAAAGATTCTGGAGGGTCCTCGTGATTAGGCACTCTTTTTCCCCAGATCGTAGCATTAAGTATTTCTTGGCGAGCTATAAGATGATCAGATTTATAAGTAAGTATCTCTTGTAAAATATGAGCAACACCAAATCCTTCTAAAGCCCAAACTTCCATTTCTCCTACTCGTTGTCCCCCTTGTTTGGCTCTTCCTCTAACGGGTTGTTGGGTAACAAGTGAGTAGGGCCCAGTAGAACGTCCATGGATTTTCTCATCAACTTGATGAATTAATTTTAAAATATAGGACTTCCCTATTAGAACAGGTTGTTCAAAGGGATCTCCTGTTCTTCCATCAAATATTCTGCTTTTTCCCGGGTACTCGGGTTCAAATACCCATGGATTTTTTGTTTGTTTACTGGCTTCATATAATTCCGAAAACACAAGTTTTCTTGAAGCCTCTTGCTCATATCTCTCATCAAAGGGTGCTATTCTATAATGTTTCTTTAGCAGATCCCCTGCTAATCCGAGCGAGCTTTCAAATATTTGGCCCACATTCATTCGTGAGGGTACTCCTAGGGGATTGAAGACCATATCAACAGGTGTTCCATCTTGCAAATAGGGCATATCTTGCCTAGGCAAAATTTTAGAAATGATCCCCTTATTCCCGTGTCTTCCTGCTACTTTATCCCCAACTTTGATTTCACGTTTCTGTAAAATATATACACGAACCATTATGTCGAGGGGGTCCCTCTGGATCCATTTCACATCGATAACGCGCCCTCTTCCACCTATAGGTAGTTTGAGAGAAGTTTCTTTTGAAGTGGATACCTCAAGACCAAAAATGGCCCGTAATAATCCAGCTTCCGCGATATACGAGGATTCGCTCGCTATCTGAGGCGTTAATTTACCTACTAAAATATCGCCAGTTTCTACCCAGGATCCCAACCTTACAACTCCATTTCTGTCCAAATTGCGGAGTAAATGTTCTTCTAGATGTGGTATTTCTTTAGTGATTTTTTCAGCGGAGCCTTGGCTTGTCGTATCCGTCTGAATTTCATATTTTCGGATGTGAAAAGAAGTATAAATATCCTCATATACCAAACGTTCGCTAATTAGTACTGCGTCTTCAAAATTGTAACCCTCCCACGGCATATAAGCTACTAAAACGTTTTTTCCTAAAGCAAGTTCCCCACCAACTGTAGCTGCTCCCTCCGCTAAAATTTGCCCTTTTTTAATGGATTTACCCCGCTGAACCCGAGGTTTTTGGTGTATACAAGTATTTTTGTTAGAGCGCCGATGGCCAACTAAAGGAATACTTATAGTCTTCCCACTACTTGATAAAAGGATCTTGTGACTATCACTAGAAATGATCTTTCCCTCGCGTTCGGCTATAATGGAAACCCTCGAATCTAGAGCTGTTTGGCGTTCCAATCCAGTTCCAACAATGCACTTCTCAGACCGAGAAAGTGGAACTGCTTGGCGCTGCATATTAGAACTCATTAAAGCCCGATTCGCATCATTATGCTCAATAAAAGGAATGAGAGAACCTCCAATAGAAAAATATTGGAAAGGAAAAATACTTCTAACATGAATCTGTTCCCATGCAATAGTCAGGAATTCTTGACGGTATCTAGCTGGAACAACCTGTTCTTCCTGAATACCCTGATTCAAGGACAAAGAATTTCCTGCTGCTATCATATAATATTCATCTCTATTTGGTGATAAATAAACCACCTGTCTCTCTTTTTTTTCTTTTGCTTTTTCAGATATTTCATAAAACGGACTCTCTATAGATCCCCACCAGTGATCAATTCTCGCATGAATAGCTAAGGATCCAGTAAGTCCAACATTGATGCCTTCGGACGTGTCAATTGGACAAATACGCCCATAGTGACTCGGATGAATATCTCGGCTCCGAAAACTTGCAGTTCTCCCCGTCAATCCTCCAGGACCCAAACAACTCACTTTTCGCCCATGAACCGTTTGTGTCAATGGATTCGTTTGGTCAAAAACTTGAGATAAGGGGTATGTGCCAAAAAAGGTCTCATAAGTAGTTATTAATAAAATCGAAGTTGAAGTTGGAGTTACCAAAGTTTGTGGAGTCGGTTTCGATTGACGTATGAATACTCTACGAATAGTTTTTTGAACCGCATGTTGTAGACGGCCAAGAGCCAGTCCGAATTGATCTTGTAACAGATCTGCAACGGAACGAATACGTTTATTTTTCAAGTGATTCATATCGTCATCGTCAAGTATACCCGTTCCAAATTTCATTCCAATCAAATGATCCGTAGCAGCCAATACATCTCGTGGTAACAAGAATGTATTGTTCTGAGGTATATTAAGATTCAGTCTCCGATTCATATTTCGTCGACCAACTCTTCCCAATTCACATTTTTGTTGAAAAAATTTCTTTTGTAATTCCTCACATAAGGACTCCGAAAATACCAGGTCCCCGCCTACGCAAGCAAATTGTTGATAAAACTCCAAAATAGCTTTTTCTTTTGACTCAATCCTCTTTTTCTCCTTAGCATTCGGGAAAGACAAGAAAATTTCGGGGTAGGAAACATTATCTAAAATTTCTCTTAGATTCGAACCCATAGCTGATGATAGAACTAAAATAGATATCTTTTGTTTTCTACTCACGCGAGCCCATATCCTTTCTTTTTTATCAATTGCTAATTCCGATCTTCCTCCCCAATCTGATATTATAGTCCCGGTGTATATAGAAATTCCCTTATGGTCTAATTCCGAGCGGTAGTAAATACCAGGACTTAGCAATATTTGATTGATAACAATTCGGTATATTCCATTTATTATAAAGGTTCCTAAGGAATTCATTATAGGAATGTTTCCAATAGAAATGGTTTGCTTTTGCACATCGAAACCAAAAATTAATCTCGCAGATACATATAATTCAGAAGAATAAGTGAGTGATTCATACACAGCATCCCTTTCTTTTATCGAGGGTTCTAGCAATTGATATCCTTTCGCAAATAATTGAAATGCAATTTCGTGATCTGGATCTTTAATTGTTGGAAACTTCTCAAGTTCTTCTGCCAAGCCTTTATTAATGAACCTACAAAATCCCTCGAATTGGATCTGACTAAATCCGGGTATTGTGGACATTCCCTCATTTCCATTCCGGAGCATCTTAATCTTAAGTTTCTTATTTATCGAAGAAAAATTCCATTATCAGCTCACTCTTCATCAATCCCTACGGATCAATCTAGCAATCATGGAATCTATATTCTGTTTACTGAATCACATGAAATTCTAGGGAACTCCACATACGTATTTCATATATGTATTTCATACATATGAATAAAGATTATTTTGACGAAAGTTCCAATTTGGCAGGAGTAGAAATGGAATTCAAATGAATTGATAAAAAAGTCCTAGAAAAAATTCTGCCACTTAAGCTTTAAGATATTCTAATCAGATTGGATAGCAAAGATTTCTCTTTTATCTCCTTTCTATGAAAGAAATAAAACCCTAATAATTTATAAACACTAGAAAGTTTGACTTTAGTTCGATTTCGAATTTAGAATAGTACGCTTAGTTTTATTTTCAAAAAGAATTGGAAGGTTTTTTTTTGTTTCGTAGTAGTAGAATTACTGCAAAATAAAGGATTTCATTGTAGAATCCGAAAATAAAGTACTTATTTTTTTTTTTTAAGTACTTGCTAATCTAGTTATCCACCTATTCACATATCCTTTCTTTTCTCGTAATTTCACTTGTGTGGGCCAAGAAGGCCCGGCCATAATCTATATCAGAGCAAATTTCCTCTTTTTATTCAAGATATTTAATGCAATGAAAAATGAAAGCATGATTCCCCATAGGGATATGTACATAAGCGGGATCTATAGATAATAATGCTGTTCGGACCTGGAGTTTACCTATATACAGATTAGGGAAACTTTTATTCTATTTTATTATGCCATTAAAAGGAATGGAGGGAGAGAATACCGACTTAAGAGTCGTTTACTACTGCAATTCAAAAAAAAAAATTCTAGTTAATGGTTCCAATTTGTTCTGAATTTTGCAGTCTGTGACTGGAAATCCATTTTTGCTCCTTTGCCATTTCAATAGAATAAAAAGAAAAGGGAAGTTTTTTAATGTTAGCAATGTGTGTTTTAAGATAGAATCCATCGAGGAGACTAATCGAAACAGGATCCAAAAAAACAGAAATAGATTTTTTGAAAAAGATTGGAAAAAGTAAGTAGAATTAGATTCAAGATAAAAGAAAAGGGGTTTTAGTAAGAAAATCTGGATGAATACTTGTTCTTTTCTCGATTTTAGATTGGATTTTTTGGCGGCATGGCCAAGCGGTAAGGCAGGGGACTGCAAATCCTCTATCCCCAGTTCAAATCTGGGTGCCGCCTGATCAATAAAATACTTAGGATTATAGTACTGATCAAACTCCAAAATTTCCTACCCTCATAAGTTGGGGCAAGAGAGTAACTAGGTCTGGCGATACTGAATCCATACCGTAGTTCTATCCTCAATCCTCAAACGAGGCTTTGTTTTGGCGGCAGTGGCCCAAACGGCGAGCTACCAACAGAGATGAGGTAGCGTTTGCTTATTCTTTTATTAATTTGAATTGATTCGATTCGGGAATTTCAAACTATGAGGTTAAGGTGTCAGAAATACCCAAAGGTCCCTAAGGGGCATTCTTTTTTCAATCTAAAATTGAAGAAGGGACTTTGCGAAGAAATATCAAGACTTCCTAATTATCATACATTTTATTTATCGTACATCTTATTACATATACTTCGTACATCTTATGCTACCTACATACACTAAAGTAAAGGTTACCGATTCTGTCGAGAATCAGATTGAATAAGCTGATCTAAAATCAATTTCGGAGTTATGGATAAGGTCTCCTCACTCTTTCATAGAAAGAGAGAAAGTGGGGCAGTAGGGTTTAGGTCAAAAATAAACATGGGTAAGGTAGGTATTCAATAAATATTTATCTTTCCTAATTTTATGGTATATTCTGACGTCCTTTGCTTATAAAAAAGGTAACAAAAGGACGAAAAAATCTCTCTATTCCCGCGTTTTCTATTCAGGACATTCCCCCGCTCTTTCTTTTTTAAGGAAAAGGTATATGTATCATATTTTTACTTAATACTCTCCAATTCTACCAGAAATCATATAAGAATTTATTAGGAGTAAATTCCTTTAACTGATTCATCCAGAGTCTTAGGGCAGAATTTTGACTCTGTACCCTTAATTCCACTATGATTATTGATCAATAGTAGAATAATTCCTTCATAGAAATAGGAGACATAATTTACATGGATATAGTAAGTCTCGCTTGGGCTGCTTTAATGGTAGTCTTTACATTTTCTCTTTCGCTAGTAGTATGGGGGAGAAGTGGACTCTAGGGATAATACTAATTGCTTGAGTAGTCAAATTGTAGTATCAACTCTTTTCTTTAATTGATCGTTTTGTATTAATCATTTTGCCAAACTTTATTTTTTCTCTCTTTCTTTAGTTTTGTTTCACTCTTGTAAAAAATTCTTTTTTTTAAGAAAGAGTCGTTCCATTATACTATAATAGAAATAGAAAGTATAATAGAAATAGAAAGAAATAGAATAGAAAGAGCTATTATAGTAATTAATAATTTCTACTAGAAGTGACGAGTCAAAATAAAGTTCTTTATTTAATAAAATTAGACTTTATTACACAAAGCTATTCACAACATATCGCACATTTTTCATTTATATTCTTTTCTTATTCTTAGAATTTTTTTGTTCTTTTTTTTTTTTGAAGGATCTCGCGTGAAGCATCTTGCTCGTTTTTAAGTATGAAAGATTCGCTGGTTTTTTCCTTTTAGTTACTTTTTTTCTTTTATTATAGTCTATTCTCGTATTATTTTTCTCCCTCTCCATAGATTCTTTCAATGAAGAATTGTCTTCAATTTTTTGATTTTGACTTGCTTGAAATTAAGTGGATGCAGTGAAAAAAGAAGTTGAATTAGATTACTATTTCAATCTACTAATCTATTCTATGTAGATTCAAGATAATATAATAGAAAGAATCTAAAGTGTGGTAGAAAAAACTATATGTAGTTCTTTCTACCACACTTTAGGATTCCAACCAGATCCTTTCATTTAAGACTTGGATTTTTATTTTCTTTAATCCCTTTTTCATTTCTTCAATGATTAATTGGAATTCCAATTAATCATTTTGGCTGGCTGTTTTTACATAAATAATAAGTAAAAAGGCAGTAGGAACTAGAATGAACAATGCAGTAGCAATAAATGCGAGAATATTTACTTCCATAAATAACCTCTTTTTTTTTTCACAATAACTCGGGATGTAATCCCATGGAGAGGAAAAGGGGGTATCCCTGTAAATTCAAGGGGAGGACTTGCATTCTGATAATACTGAATCAATTCAATATTATGAATATAGGATCTATCAAATCAATTCATGGTTGATAGTGGAATAATATAACATAGGAAGATCCTTTATCCATACTAAGACCAAAATAGGTTTTTTGGTTGGATTCGGAACCCCTCTATTTTGCATCCTTTTCTACTTTTGCTTTTCTATATATATATGTATAGCCAAGAATTTTTCTTATCCAATTTCCCTTTCTTTTTCTTATAGTTATACATACAATTATGTATGTATGTATTATATAACCGACTTTCTATGGGTCACATAGAAATCCAAATAAGCAGTAGAAGTAGAAATGAGATGGAGAAAAGAAGATCTTAAATAAAAAAGATCCAATATTTTCATATTTTCATTTTGGAAAAAGAGCGTTTGCTTTGTTTTTATTTTATTAGGTTACTATCAATATCTGCTTTTGGGGGTCTAAAGATGAGAGCAGATTCATAAAAAAAGGAGTCGACAAATGGACTGAGAATGAGGTAGATTCTTTACAAGAATTCATTGAACATACACAACAAAGTTGAAACTACAAAATGGAAGTGGTGCGGTTTAACCCCTAAAAAGGAACTAATTATATTAAATTCATTCTCTAACAATAAACGAATACAATTTGTGTATGGATTCCGGTAAAATACCCTAACTCTAATTGCATAAGAGTCAAATAGGAAGTTAAGATTATGATATGTACGTCTTTCCTTATCAACCGGGAGTAGTTAAAAAAAAATTCCTATACAGCTCTCTTTTTATTGAGAGCTGCGAAATAAAAAAACTAAAGTAAGGGTTCTCCATAAATATTTGATCTTGCCTTCTGCCCCTCCCTAAATTCTTGATGAAAAAAAGGAAAGATGAATTTTTCCATTCATTGAACCCTAGTTCGGGACTGACGGGGCTCGAACCCGCAGCTTCCGCCTTGACAGGGCGGTGCTCTAACCAATTGAACTACAATCCCTGTGGGGTGTATGGCATACCTATTCTTAAATAAAACAAACCCTAAGAAGATTCGTCTGTCGTACTCTAAGAAATAGAGTAATCATATACTACATACCCACATAGGATATGTGGGTATAGTGAGAGTGGCATAGCTAGTATGCCGCGATTTTTTATCCCTAAAAATAAATGATAATCCACCTTTCAATAAGAAAAACTCTTTTCTCTTCGTTGTAAGAAAAGAATCAGAGAGATATGGCTTAGAATTAAATTGTCACCTTCTTTTCTCTTTATCCTTTATTTCTATGGATCAGATATTTTTTTTTATGGAAGAAAAAAATCGATTTTGTTCATATTCACGAAGCCCTAGATTTTTGGGCCGAGCTGGATTTGAACCAGCGTAGACATATCGTCAACGAATTTACAGTCCGTCCCCATTAACCGCTCGGGCATCGACCCAGGAAGAATTTATTCTAGGGTTGTTGATAATCTATGATTAACCTCTTTTTATAAAACTCCCTACCCCCAGGGGAAGTCGAATCCCCGCTGCCTCCTTGAAAGAGAGATGTCCTGAACCACTAGACGATAGGGGCATCACTAGACGATAGTGCTATATAGAACCACTCGTCACTATACTATAATGATAGTATGAGCAGTTTTTCGGAATTGTCAATATACTCGAATTGAAGAGTATAAATAGATCAAAGGAAAGAGTCTTTCCTACTTTTCTGTTATGCTTTCGTAGGATTTTTTTTTAGTTGATGGTTAGGTTAATTCACGGATCATCCCCTGCTTTTTAGGGAAATTCCTTTTACTTTTAAAGGCTATAGAATAAGAATAGATTAAAAAAAAGGATTCGAGATTAGTTCAGTACAGATATTGATTTAATTGCTCTAACAGAAAAAAGAGTCCAATTTCATTTATTTTTTGCAATTTAAACTCTGTGCTGTGTTTAGTGCTCAGACCAAAAATATGGGCATCTCGCACTAAACGAAGTCATAAAATTCAAGAAAACTAGAGACATTTTCAAAAAAAAAAAAGCAAAAAAGTGAATGAATTTAGTAGAAAAGTACTCTATTGAATCCGAACCCATGACTTCGGTCTTGCCGTGGCATTACTCTACCACTGGGGGAAAAGCCCTTTATCGGATTTGAACCGATGACTTATGCCTTACCATGGCATTACTCTACCGCTGAGTTAAAAGGGCTTTTTATTCCAAAATTACCCATTCTCATTTACCATTATAGGTCTACTGCATAATGTACAAAATCTATATATTAATGTACATAATATATGTATATAGATATATATGTAGAGATTTTATTTTCTATATTGAAATATAGAAGTTTATGCATGGTGAGATTAAAAAAGGCCGAAGGGGCAATAAGAACTGCTGTTAAAAAAATGGTAGACTTTGTTTTTTTTATCTTTAGCCTATTCACTTTTCACGTGCTCAGAATGTTCTGCAGAATTAGGACTTTTTTCTTCTATTGGCTGATCTTATGATGAGAACTTTCTCCATTTATGTTTTATTTCCCATAATTCTAATTGGGGGGGTATAAAGGAATTCGCCCTCTTCATATACCCATATGGCTGGGTATTAATTTTCAGTGATATACTTCTTATCTGTTTTGGTGAGAGATTGAAACAATTTTTTACAGGCATTCCTTGGAAAAACCTTCGAGTTCAAAACTTTTCCATTTTTCAGTTTTGGAAGGATTTGTTGACGCAATTTTCAACAGGTACCCTTTGGAAATGGGTACTTGAATATTATCTAAAAGGTACATTTTCAACAAACTATATTGGAGTTTTATCAACAATTTTATTCGAAAAAGTGGGCAGTCAAATTTATACTGCAGAGTATCAAAATTATTCTACAGCCTGCCCAGCCTAACAAAAAAGAAAAGGAAGAAAGGAATTGATGGGGACTATACTGTCGCCTATATCTCTTAATATATATTGTAGAAATAATCAAACTATAGAATACGAAGAATATGATCCTAATCCAAATGCATACATTTGGTTCATACGCTAGTGGCATGGTAAGAAGAGATTTCTTTTACAGACTAGAGAGGAGAGGGGCCATCTAAATCCTAAAGTAAAAGCCTGCGATTGAAGTACCAACTGCTCGCTTTTCTCCGTAAGTAGAATTAGCCTCCTCCTCGAATGGCTAGGCTTGACAAAGGGTAGCGTTGGTATCATAATCTAGATGTAGCGGGTATAGTTTAGTGGTAAAAGTGTGATTCGTTCTATTAATAACGGAATTTGAAATGATATACTTAAGGCATCCTTAAGTTTTTTTATATTAATATTCCGATGAAAACTTTAGTTCTTATAAAGGGTTTAATCCTTTTCCTCTCAATAGCATATTGAGGAAGAATATACATTCTCGCGATTAGTATCCAAAGACTAATTAAATTTGCATGCAAACGACAAATTTGATTATGAGTACAGAGGCGCGAAGCATAATTTTGCATTGGATTAAGTATTCCAATTGAATAAATATGAGTAAAAGATCTATGGATGAAGATACAAAAAAGTTGATTTCCAATCGTAACTAAATCTTCTTTTAGTTAAAAAAGAAATGGAAGCCCAATAGCTAAAAAACGATAGTTTTGGTTTACTAGAACCATCAGGATATTGTTTCAGCTCGGTGGAAACCCAACTCTTTTCCTCAGGATCTCTTGAATGAAATTAAGGAACGAAGTAAGTAGATTAGATAGGATATTTAGGAGAATTTGTATCTCCTACTCTATAGGGATCATCTAGAAAGCGGAGAGCTTTGGTTCCATTCAGACAGAAAAGCTAACATAGATGTTAAGTGGTGAGAATAGCCATAAAGGAGCCGAATGAAATCAAAATTTCATGTTCGGTTTTGAATTAGAGACGTTAAAAATAATCAACCAACGTCGACTATAACCCCTAGCCTTCCAAGCTAACGATGCGGGTTCGATTCCCGCTACCCGCTCCATTCTGTATAAAAAGAGTATTGTATTCTATTTGTCTAGACATCATAGAGACTTGTATTCAACCTTTTTCGTCTACCAGTTTTTGGACCTACAGAGCGGAGTAGAGCAGTTTGGTAGCTCACGAGGCTCATAACCTTGAGGTCACGGGTTCGATTCCCGTCTCCGCACTTAGCAGTCCATATAAATGAAATAAATGGACTATTCTATTTGTCTAGATATGGTAGAGGGCTATATCCAACCCTTTTTTATTCAGCAAGCAGAAAAGAAAAAAGAAATAAAAGAAAGGCACAGTCTATTCCCCTTTATAATAAAGGCAATTTTATCTTGTTTGTCTCAGTGAATCCCCGCTTTAGGGCACCTTCTTGGCAAGTTCGATTTTCGCCCCCGAAGCACTCTTTTTTTTTGAGTCGGGTGCAAACGATAAGATAGGAAGGGATACGGTACTAAACTAATAACTACTTAATTTAATATAAGTAGTTATGTAGTCAACTAGATTGAATTTTTTATCATAGTACCTTACTAAATTAAGCTGGCGAGCGACGGGAATCGAACCCGTACCTTCTCCTTGGCAAGGAGATGTTTTACCATTGAACTACGCTCGCTACATTGACCTACGCTTGCTA